AAATTCACAATTCAATTAGATGCGAAATCTAAAAACCTCCCCTTCGTACTTGTAGAATAAGAGTTTTTGTTGAAATTCTTTTTTCATTTTAAGGAATTGCTTAGTTGTCCAGAAACAAGTACTGGCAGTAGAGAATATTCGAGAGAACAGCGAAAAAAGAATTGTAATAATCAATATTCGGAATGTCTGTATTCTTGTTCTTGTATTCGATGCAAAAGGTTTTTCTTGATACTTAATTAAACTACAAAGAGGTTTTTTTTTTAATATGGAAAGAAAAAAAATGGATTCGATACAAATAAATAATAAAAAAATAAACTAAAATAAGTGATCAACATAGAAATGATTTTCCAATTTTATTCCGTAGCGATTTCCGTAGTGATTTGATTCAAAGAAAGTTTCTTTGAATGAAGTTATACAACACAGTTCTTCTAATATATTATTATTTTAATATTTATTTAATATTTCAATTTAATTTGTTCTTTTATTTCTCAAGAGTTGTCCAATGAATCTTTTGATTCGGAGATAGGATAGGTAGATGTTTTAGATGATGAGTTGATTTCTTTTTTTACTTATATCGCTCTATTTTTGCTAGTGCTGTCTATAATCTATAATGATAATGATTGATAAATGATTAATAAATAAAAAACTTTCAATTGGTATTTTTGCTTATCTTCGTATCTTTCAAAAATTGAATTTAGGAAAGTGCTTTACAAATATATGGATAAAAAAAAGAGTTTATTTAGTTCCTTCATGCCCACTATAACTAGTTATTTCGGTTTTCTGTTAGTAGCTTTAACTATAACTTTAGTTCTATTTATTAGTCTGAGCAAGATACGACTTATTTGAAATTAATTGAATGAACAATTCAAAAAAAAAAAAAAAAGAATTTTTTTGCAGTATTCCATCTATTTTCTTCCTTACCGTGTCAATTTCTAATTCTTGGTTATTGAGATTTATGAGCAATATGGATTAATATTTAAGGATAGATATTACCTCCCTTTTTCTCTTTTCAAACAAATTGAAATGATTGAAGTTTTTCTATTTGGAATCGTCTTAGGTCTAATTCCTATTACCTTGGCTGGATTATTCGTAACTGCTTATTTACAATACAGACGTGGTGACCAGTTGGATCTTTGATTAATGAATACTTTTTTTTTTTTTTTTACCTCCTCCTTTTTTTAATCCACAGGAGGTCAAATTAAGATTGTTGTTCAAGTTTTTCCCTAAAATTTTTGACTTAACAAAACAAGAACGGAATCACGCTCTGTAGGATTTGAACCTACGACATTGGGTTTTGGAGACCCATGTTCTACCGAACTGAACTAAGAGCGTTTTTTATTACAAAAAAGAAAGCTGTAAGTAATAAGTAAAAAGATTCTTTTTTATTTTACTCCACTACATCTTGAATGACTATACTATCTCATATATAAACTATATTATATATAAATATAATAAATAATAAATGATATAAATAATATCATATTAATTTATGATTAGGTATGTCCAATTTTAATTGATCTCAATTGATCTCTATAATAACAAGATTTGTTATTGTATTGCTCAGAGGCGAGTATAGGTAGGGATGACAGGATTTGAACCCGTGACATTTTGTACCCAAAACAAACGCGCTACCAAGCTGCGCTACATCCCTTTCAATTGGTCTACAATGTCATTGTAGAGAATCCCTGTCTTGTTTTCCACATACTTATTTCATTTTCTCCATTGAGATACACAACTTATCTTGCCATTTCTTCTTTTTTTTTTTTGGGGGGGTCTCATATAACATATAATAATAAACTTATATACATATGAAAAAAATATGAAACCCGCCGTAAATTTCGTGAATGCCCGGACGGAAAGGGACGTATTTTCCTCTTTTAAAAAAAGAAAAGGAAAATCTTATCTATCAAATCATTGTACATTTCTCAATTTGAATTAGGAATTCCGCGTACAAAACAAATGTGAGTGTCCTTTAATTTAACTACATATATACATCTGATCATATATGTATTGCCATTATGTATTACAATAAAGAATACAGAAGGAGGCTTTTTTATGCGAGATCTAAAAACATATCTATCCGTAGCGCCAGTAATAAGTACTCTATGGTTCGGGTCTTTAGCAGGTCTATTGATAGAGATCAATCGTTTTTTCCCGGATGCTTTGACATTCCCTTTTTTTTCATTCTAATTATTAACACGGGGGGTGAAGAAAATTAGAGATACAATTAAATATCTCTGACTACTACCCCCTCTTTTTTTTTTCTTATTCGAATAAGTTAGAAAAGAGAAAGAATAAAAGTGGATTCAAACTCAGCGAAACTCGGAACTGGGTTCAAGCTTCAAGTAAATTTACTTTTAAATTTACTTTAATTAAATTAAGAGAACAGAAGTAGAAATGCGGTTAGGGCAACAGTATCATACAAGAAGTTTAAATAAAATAGAAAGACTGTTTCTATTCTAATCTAAACTTCTAATGTAAATAGAATTTAAAATCATTGTATTACTTATTTTTAATATTACTATATTTATGGCTGCAACAAAATCTTTCATAATTTGATTTCGAGTTAGCAACTTCTATTTTTTCCTTTTTTCTTCTTCGTTTCGGATAGGAAAATAGAAGAGTTGAGTGAATAAAAACCAAAAGGAGGTTCATGGCCAATGGTAAAGACGTCCGAATAAGGGTTATTTTAGAATGTACCAGTTGTGTTCGAAACAGTGTTAATAAGAAATCAATAGGCATTTCTAGATATATTACTCAAAAGAATCGACACAATGGGCCTAGTCGATTGGAATTGAGAAAGTTCTGTCCCTATTGTTACAAACATACAATTCACGGGGAGATAAAGAAATAGATGGAATCGATCAACTGCGTGTCACTTTTACAAGGAAGATGAAAAATGACATATTAACATATATTAGCATATCATATGTTAATATATATATTTAAATAGAAACAAGCAAAATCCTATTTCTTAATTCTAAATCATTAGCATTTTTGATCCGATCGAAGGAAATAGGATTCTCGAAATAAGGAATAAAATAAACAAGCCATGGATAAATCCAAGCGACTTTTTCTTAAGCCCAAGCGATCTCTTCGTAGGCGTTTGCCCCCGATTGGATCGGGGGATCGAATTGATTATAGAAACATGAGTTTAATTAGTCGATTTATTAGTGAACAAGGAAAAATATTATCTAGACGGGTGAATAGATTGACTTTAAAACAACAACGATTAATTACTATTGCTATAAAACAAGCTCGTATTTTATCTTCATTACCTTTTCTTAATAATGAAAGACAATTTGAAAAAAACGAGTTAGTCGCTAGAACTACAGGTCTTAGAACCAGAAAAAAATAGGCTTACTCTTCAATTGAATCAAAATTCCAATCCGAACTCAAACGTGGGTTGATGTTTTGTTCGAGAAAAATCCAGGAATCCAGATTTGATTGTCGTGTCATAAAAAAAACGAATTGGGTAATAATAAGGTAAAAAGAATAAATATTTTTTTATTGAATGTTTTTGTTCAGTTTGACTACTTGATCATATTATGATCATATTTTATCATACTTATTTCTATTCTACCTTCCCGGAATTCATTTTCTAAGGAATTCCATGTCAAACATTCCGAAGGATTCCCTCCAATCTCCTTATTTTATCATGTCATTGGAAATCAGATAAAGGCAATTCCTATTTAATATAGCTAGTTGTGCAAGTATCTTACGATTAAGAAGCAACTGTCTCTTGTACAGATTGTTTATTAATGTACTATAACTACAGGATGCTGCATTCTCGCGAATTGCTGCATTTATACGAGTGACCCACAAACACCGAAAATTTCTTTTGTGCCTATCTCTATCCCGATAGGCCGAAAACAAAGCTTTTATTTTTTGTTGAATAATAGTTCGAGTAAGTCTTGAATGAGCCCCACGAAAGCTTGATGCGAATAAACGAATTTTTGTTCTACGCCTCCGAGCTATATATCCTCGTCTAATTCTAGTCATTGAATAAACTTTGATAAATAACTAATTGATTTCCTTTCTTTCAGTTATTCTTTTTCCCTTTTCTAGAATAACAAAACGGATTCTTCCAATGTATAAAATAATAATTCCAACGGCTTTTGCTACTCTAACCTTCCCAACCACGATTTTTTCTTTTTTTTTTTATATTATAAGCATTTCGCCTTGAAATAAGAAATTTTATTGGTACTAGGTATCAAACAAAAACATAGTAAATAAAAATAAGTAGTAAATAGAAATGGATAAGGAAATAGTGGGTTCCATCGTTTCTATGGTTATTTCTTAAACGGCGAGGTCCTCTCTATACACCGGAGCCCCTTACTTGATTTAACTTGATTTTGATTTAATCAATGCTATTGTTAACTTGTACAGTTCACACTTTTTGGCTCTACCCATGAATTCCCCAGTAGTAGGTCTTTCACAACGAGATCTATTTTTACAGTAACGGTATTTAATTATGCGGATTAGCTGATTAGCTGACCTTGTTAGTCCGTTCTTGCAAGAGTAGAGGCATAAATTTTCGGCTTTTTAATTTAAATAAGATTTGCCCTGCTTAACAGATAATCATTTGCTACCAATGGGGAATTCTTTCGCATTTTCAATTGAAAATTGAGGTAATTGAATTTGCACCAATAGAAACCATAAATTTGATACACAATAGAAGGATATTATAGATCTTTTTTTTTTAGTTTTGTTAGTGAAGGGGAGTCTTCCATTCTATCCTATTCATCGGTACTGATCACGGATAGGAAAAATTCTTTCTTTTGTCCCAACCCCCAATTTGAAATCTGAACGAGTCGCACATACACCCTAGTACATGTCCCTCGGCGCTGAGGGCATCCCCCGAGAGCGGGGGATTTGGTGACATTTCTGATTGGCTGTCTTGTGTTTCTAATAAGTTGTTTAATAGTTGGCATGTTGAATCGTATGCATAATGGGCTGGTTTAGATCGATCCTAACCGGATGATTATGAATTCTTTCTATATTCATATTCTATTTTAATATTTTATTAATTATTAAAATTCAAATTAATAGAATATTAAACCTCGGTAAGAAACTAAAATCTTAAATCGCGATTTGTGTGAAATTCCTGCTATTTTTTATGCAACTGCTACAAGATCAACAATTCCATGAACTTGGGCTTCTGTTGCTGACATAAAAACATCCCTTTCCATGTCTTCGGATACAACCCATAAGGGTTTGCCTGTTCTTTGTGCATAAACCCTTGTGAGGATTTCGCGTAGTTTCAGTAGCTCTTCCGCTTCCAGGACAAATTCTCCTATTTGTGCTTCATAAAAAGCAGCAATAGGTTGATGGATCATTACCCTGATGATATAAGATAATAAAAGGTTACTTTATCTCGCATAAGAAGGTCATGAGAAGAGATAAAGAATAAAAAAAAAGATAGAATTGAACAACCGTACAGGCATTGTTTGCGCATTGCATACGGCTCTATAAGAGAATTCACTTTTACCGAAGAAAAATAGAGAGTCTACAAGGCCTAGGTCGGTAAATGATACAATGACCACCCTTCCCTTGGTAGTAATTAAGAAAAACAAAATACTATGGTGGCTCCGTTGCTTTATTTCATCGCTGATTTAGCAATCCCAAAGTTTCTTTTTTTTTTTTTTCGTCCTCTTTCATAATTCATAATAATATAAATAGCATTAAGAACTTTCTGGTGTGAAAACAAAAAAAAAGTTTGCGACACTGAAATAGGCTCCCGATAAATAAGAAAAAATCGGAAATACCCTTAATATCTCATACTACTCTTTCAATACATAATCTAATGTTAAAACGAAATAAAAAAATTCTTATATTGAATTCGAAATGCCATGCTATTATTACTTAATATTCATATTTCATATGGCGAAGGCATAGTTTTCTTTTTTCTTTCAAATAAAATAAAAAATAAAAACCCATTGGCGCCAAGCGTGAGGGAATGCTAGACGTTTGGTAATTTTTCCTCCGACCAGGATAAAAGATCCCATTGAAGCGGCTAATCCCATACATACTGTTTGTACATCTGGTCGCACAAATTGCATAGTATCATAAATAGCTATTCCGGGTATTACCCATCCGCCAGGAGAGTTTATAAATAAATACAAATCTTTGATCTCACTTTCTGTACTGAGATATACCATAAGACCAATAAGTTGATTCGAGATCTCACTATCAATATCTTGACCTAAAAAAAGTAATCTTTCTCGATAAAGTCGGTTGATTAGGATCAAATTCTATCCCTTAGGAACCGTACATGCACCTTTTGATGCATACGGTTCATCAAAAATCGCGAAAAAAAAAGAATCAATATGTAGATCCCAGCCTTCTTTTTTTGATAGTGAGTACTTTCTAACTTCTCTTTTAACGAATAACGAAGGAACTTTTTCTCCATTTTTCAAGAAAGATGGTTTTTTTTACCCGTTTACCTATAATAAAAAAAATTAATTAAACTTATCAAACTAACTTCTCATTGATGTATTCTTTCATCGGGATCCAATTCAAATCACGATGACATTCTCTTGTTCCTGAGTGGGCTTCTTTAATTCTTTTAGGTTTGTGCTCTACTCCGAGTAAAGATCTGCCCGATTTTGATTTGCACATATAGGGCAAATGTCCCCAATACCGCGTCTTTTTGTTACAACTTCCTTTTTTTTTCAATTCATTTCACGCCTTCCACAAAATATTTGACGTATTTATCAAATTATTCGATTGATTATGATTAGCAGTTTGAAATTACTCCTATTTCTAATTTAGAAATAGAATATGATATAAATAGTAATCATGGATATAGTACTAATTGGGTTTTTCTAAGCGGAGCCTGGATACTTTATTTTATTGGTCCAAACAAGCTAACCATAAATTATTCTAATTGATAATATTAATCTGAATACCTCCAAAGCATAGATCTAATTGCACTTCATTGCCACTTCACGCTCTAAATTTTTGATGATTTAATCAATTCTTCTTTGGCGAAACAGAGGATATCTCGATCGGGGTAGAGAACGGGGAAATCCCATAATGACCCAATGTCTCTGACAAGTCGCACTATACGTCAATCCAATTTGAACTATCCTCCCCGGGATTTCGAAAAGGGACTTTTGGAACACCAATAGGCATTATTAAATGAAATAAAAAAAATGAAGTACTCTATTTCACTTTGATGTGAAAGCGTAACAATGAATTTATTGTCTTAATAATATTTGGCTTTTTTTATTTTTTCTATTTTCTTTATTTTTATGTTTTATTTGCTTTGCGCGGATTCGATAAGTTCATAACATAAAAAAAAAAAAAGAAGACAAAATGAATAAAGTAAAATTCTTACGAATAGGCTCTTTGAATGATGAACAAATCTGTATGCATTCGCTCATCTAAAATGGAGTAAACCTACCATTGCGTATTGGTACTTATCTGGTATAGAATAGATCTGCTTCTCTTTGTTCCTACAAACAGAATTGTGACATTATGACTAAAATACTAAAAAAAAAAATGGAATCCTTTCTCCGAGATAATCCACTGAAAAAAGGGAGTTCCATAACATAGTTTTTTCCAGTGCGATAAAGTTACATAGTTTCTATCTTTCCTTGATAAGGGGGTATTCCATGGGTTTGCCTTGGTATCGTGTTCATACCGTCGTATTGAATGATCCCGGTCGTTTGCTGGCTGTCCATATAATGCATACAGCTTTGGTTGCTGGTTGGGCCGGCTCGATGGCTCTATATGAATTAGCAGTTTTTGATCCTTCTGACCCCGTTCTCGATCCAATGTGGAGACAAGGTATGTTCGTTATACCCTTCATGACTCGTTTAGGAATAACCAATTCATGGGGTGGTTGGAGTATTACAGGAGGAACTATAACGAATCCGGGTATTTGGAGTTATGAAGGTGTGGCTGGAGCGCATATTGTGTTTTCTGGCTTGTGCTTCTTGGCAGCTATCTGGCATTGGGTGTATTGGGATCTAGAAATATTTTGTGATGAACGTACAGGAAAACCTTCTTTAGATTTGCCCAAGATCTTTGGAATTCATTTATTTCTCTCAGGGGTGGCTTGTTTTGGGTTTGGCGCTTTTCATGTAACAGGATTGTATGGTCCTGGAATATGGGTGTCCGATCCTTATGGACTAACCGGAAAAGTACAATCTGTAAATCCAGCGTGGGGTGTGGAAGGTTTTGATCCTTTTGTTCCGGGAGGAATAGCCTCTCATCATATTGCAGCAGGGACATTGGGCATATTGGCGGGCCTATTCCATCTTAGTGTCCGCCCGCCTCAACGTCTATACAAAGGATTACGTATGGGAAATATTGAAACCGTGCTTTCCAGTAGTATCGCTGCTGTCTTTTTTGCAGCTTTTGTTGTTGCTGGAACTATGTGGTATGGTTCAGCAACTACCCCCATTGAATTATTTGGTCCCACTCGTTATCAATGGGATCAAGGATATTTCCAGCAAGAAATATATCGAAGAGTTGGTGCTGGGCTGGCTGAAAATCAAAGCTTATCTGAAGCTTGGTCTAAAATTCCTGAAAAATTAGCTTTTTATGATTACATCGGAAATAATCCGGCAAAAGGTGGATTGTTCAGAGCAGGTTCAATGGACAACGGGGATGGAATAGCTATTGGGTGGTTAGGACATCCTATATTTAGAGATAAAGAAGGGCGTGAGCTTTTTGTACGTCGTATGCCTACTTTTTTTGAAACATTTCCAGTTGTTTTGGTAGACGGAGACGGAATTGTTAGAGCCGATGTTCCTTTTCGAAGGGCAGAATCGAAGTATAGTGTTGAACAAGTAGGTGTAACTGTTGAGTTCTATGGTGGCGAACTAAATGGAGTCAGTTATAGCGATCCTGCTACTGTGAAAAAATATGCTAGACGTGCACAGTTGGGTGAAATTTTTGAATTAGATCGTGCTACTTTGAAATCCGATGGTGTTTTTCGTAGCAGTCCAAGGGGTTGGTTTACTTTTGGACATGCTTCGTTTGCCCTGCTCTTCTTCTTCGGACACATTTGGCATGGCGCTCGAACCTTGTTCAGAGATGTTTTTGCTGGTATTGATCCAGATTTAGACGCTCAGGTGGAATTTGGAGCATTCCAAAAGCTTGGAGATCCAACTACAAGAAGACAAGTAATTTGATACAACATTAATCTCTGATTTTTCGTCTCTATTTTCTTTTTGTAATTTGACATAGGGTACTGGGGACATCTTGATTTGAATCGCCGCCTTTTCTTTGCTTTGACTCTTGCTCTTTTTTTATCCGGGAACGCTCTAAATAAACAGGTATGGAAGCTATAATTGTAAACCACGATTGAATCTATGGAAGCATTAGTTTATACATTCCTCTTAGTATCGACTCTAGGAATAATTTTTTTCGCTATCTTTTTTCGAGAACCGCCTAAAGTTCCAACTAAAAAGATGAAATGATTTTTCATTATCTTAATTGAAGTAATGAGCCTCACAATATTGTGAGGCTCATTACTTCAACTAGTCCCCGTGTTCCTCGAATGGATCTCTTAGTTGTTGAGAGGGTTGCCCAAAAGCAGTATATAAGGCATACCCAGTAAAACTTACAAGTAAACCAGATATAGAGATGGCGACTAGGGTTGCTGTTTCCATTATTATATAATAATAATAAAATAAGAATTTCCAGACCACAATGGATCTATGATAAGATCATTTATTTACAACGGAATGGTATACAAAGTCAACAGATCTCAGTTAATACAAAATAGGATTTATGGCTACACAAAGCGTTGAGGGTAGTTCTAGATCTGGTCCAAGACGAACTATTGTAGGGGATTTATTGAAACCATTGAATTCGGAATATGGTAAAGTAGCTCCGGGGTGGGGAACTACTCCTTTGATGGGTGTCGCAATGGCTCTATTTGCAGTATTCCTATCTATTATTTTGGAGATTTATAATTCTTCCGTTTTACTGGATGGAATTTCAATGAATTAGATTTACAAGAATCACTAAATTCTAGCTTTTC